GAGATACGACTTTGCACTATAGTTAGCTCAGCACCAATCAAAAATCCCCAAGGAATTCCAAGAATTCTTGTTATACACTCGTTCCAACTCTCAACTCTCTTTTCTAGGTTCATCGATATTGAATCAATCGAACGCACCTCTAAGACTTGTTCCACTTTTGGAAGACCCTGCGTGATATCACCAGATCTAGATTTTTCATATATAAATGTAACTAATGTATCTCCTTCGGAAAGGATTTCTCCATAATGTCCATGAACAGTTGCTCCTGGAGTGGCTAAATAGGGCTTCGCCGATCTTATTACTACAGAGTCCATTTGAACAATTATAACTTGACCCGATTTTAGGTGTGATCCTTTTTTGGCTATACATATATTTTCACAAATAAACTGCCCGAGGCTAATTATTGTGGATGGTTCCCCCCAATAATTATGATTATAATTATGATGGAGAAAATGCCAATTCAAATTGAATGGATTCAAAAGTATGTTAGTATCGGAATTATAAATTCTTCCGTTTTCATCCATAAAAGAATATTTAAATACTTGAAAAGTCTGTTTTAAATTGTCGAGTTGCAAATATTTAGTTAACGAAATCAGATTATGGGTTAGCAAATGGTAAAATGAATAAAAATGCTCAATTTGAGAGGCTGTTCCTAAAGGGCCTAACGAATTTCTAATTGGAATTAGAGGATCTCTTTTAATCGATTCTTTTATTTCATTGTAATATTTTACATCGTTGAATGGACTCATTTGAAAACAATTGTATGATGACAAAATTATCAAAGATTGGGATTCTTTACTTCGATTCAACAACGTACGAAAAGTTCCTTGATTTTGGATAAATGATTGTTGAATCCTTCCCTTGGAATAAATAGAATAAAATGGATTGATATTGGTACGATCCGAACTATTATCAAAGATCAATCCCGAACCTAATGGATCATTCCTTTTTCGGATATACGAAGTATCGGATTTCACTAAGTTGATTCTTAGGAAATCTTGAATCAGACCCTTTGCACTTACTTCAACAAAAGAAGCGTGAGCCTCTTCGATAAAAGAATTTTTTTTGTCTTGGTCCCAGTTCAACATTAAACAAGTCCGAACTAATTGAATACTTGTGCCAGAAATTCCCCGAATTGGTTTACCATTTCCATAAAGTATATAATTTACAACTCTAAATTCTAGATTATCCCTTTCCCGCAATGGATCTGGGGGGAAAAGTGTTGCTAAATTTATACCGTCCGCTATTTCATATATGATTACGGGTCGAACCAAAACAAAATACTTTTTCTTGGTGGGTGTGATCCATTGGGCATAAATCCAATTTTTCAATTTTTTGGATTCCTTAGAATTTTTTTTTACCGTTCCCGGTGGTATCAAGATGCCACTGTGTCGGAATATCTTATCCATCTCGCCAGGAAAGTGGATATCTCCAGAAAATATTTTTAGTTCAATCCTTTTTTTTTTTCTCTCCATGCGAACCAGTCCACCTACCCGACTTCTTGTATTTAAAGTAATTCGTGTATCTATCCCAATGATACTATTGTTCCGTACCATTATGGCAGAAGACTCGGGGAAAATATGCACTTCCTCGGGAATGAAAAAAAACCGATCTACTTTCATTTGGTATTTTGGCTTAAATTCTTTAACTCCTCGATACTCAATTAAACCCTCTTTTTTGAGGATTGAATGCAACCCTACAGTTCCATATTTAGTAATTCCCGAACTCTTTCTTCTGTATTGAGGATCATCGAAATAAGCAAGAATACTATTTCGACGAAAAATACCATTTATGGGTATTTCAATCGAAATACCGGGACTGGGCATTAGGTCTTTCTCTCGTTCTTGAATCGATTGGAATGGAATGATGAATCTATTTCTTCGCCTCTTTGTCAATAAAAAAAAATCAGAATTATCATGGAGAATAGCAGGAAATATGAGATGACCCGTATATATGATTCGATTAAATTCTGAATAATCAGGAATACTACTTTCTTTTTTACCAGAAAGGTTCAAACTTTTGTGTTTCACTTGATCATTATTTACTGAAAGGCTAGAAATATATCTTCCTTCAGCAGAAAGAGAATGAACGTTCGTTTGATCTTGATCCTTGTGGAGTGAAAAAGGGACTGCACTGGATCTGCACGAGCCTCCTGATAATATCCACAAATGACTTGTTTTTGGTAAAAGATGTACATTACTATATGTAAATTCCGGCGCATGATATACATCAGTACTCCAGTGCATTTCCCCCTCTGAGTCAGAATAAATATGTTTTCGAACCCTCTCTTTAAAATTTAAAGTGTATGTTCCCGCGCGAATCTCAGCAATCACTTGTTCTGATTCGACGTATTGATCATTTTGAACTAAAATCAAACTTTTGGGTGGAATAGTCACATTATGTATAATATTTTCACTCCTAATAGTTACATACAAGTCGATATAACATAGAAAAGCAGGATGCCCATGGCGTGTACGTGTGGGATGAACCAAATCCTCGT